GCTGGCGTAGCTTAGACTAAAAGCATGTCACTGAAGATGACAAGATGGGCCCTAGAAAGCCCCGGCAGCACAAAGGCTTGGTCCTGACTTTACTGTCAACTCTGACTAGACTTACACATGCAAGTATCCGCCTCCCTGTGAGAATGCCCCCCCCCGTTTTACGCCCTAAAACAAGGAGCCGGCATCAGGCACACCCCACCCCAAGCCCATGACGCCTTGCTAAGCCACACCCCCACGGGAACTCAGCAGTGATAAATCTTACAGCCATAAGTGAAAACTTGACTTAGTTTATAGCCATATAGGGCCGGTAAAACTCGTGCCAGCCACCGCGGTGATACGAGAGGCCCAAGCTGACAGCCCCCGGCGTAAAGCGTGGTTAGGGTGACCCTAAAACTAAAGCCGAACATCCTTAGAGCCGTCATACGCTTATAAGGGTATGAAGCCCACCCACGAAAGTGGCTTTAGAACTCCTGAGCCCACGAAAGCTAAGAAACAAACTGGGATTAGATACCCCACTATGCTTAGCCGTAAACATTGATAGAGCAATACAATCCCTATCCGCCCGGACACTACGAGCATAAGCTTAAAATCCAAAGGACTTGGCGGTTCGTTAGATCCCTCTAGAGGAGCCTGTTCTGTAACCGATAATCCCCGTTTAACCTCACCCCCCCTTGCTTATTCAGCCTATATACCACCGTCGCCAGTTTACCCTGTGAAGGCCCAATAGTAATCAAAATCGGCACCACCCAGAACGTCAGGTCGAGGTGTAGCATATGGGGGGGGAAGAAATGGGCTACATTCGCTAGCATAGCGCACACGAATGACGCATTGAAACTATGCGTTCTGAAGGAGGATTTAGCAGTAAGCAGCAAACAGAGCGTGCCGCTGAAACGGGCTCTGAAGAGCGCACACACCGCCCGTCACTCTCCCCGAACAACCAAAACCCGTATATATAAAAAACTATGCCTGTAAAGGGGAGGCAAGTCGTAACATGGTAAGTGTACCTGAAGGTGCACTTGGCAAAAATCAGGGTATAGCTAAAAAGGATAGCATTTCCCTTACACCGAAAAGTCATTTGTGCAAATCGAATTACCCTGATGCTAACCAGCTAGCCCCCTCCCCAAAAACCAACAACCCCCTATTTATAAACCCTAAATACACAACCCCACCCTAAAACAAATCATTTTACCCCCCTAGTACGGGTGACAGAAAAGGACCCACCAGAGCAATAGAAAAAGTACCGCAAGGGAACGCTGAAAAAGAAATGAAACAACCCAGTAAAGCCTAGAAAAGCAGAGATAACCACTCGTACCTTTTGCATCATGACTTAGCCAGTAACCCCAAGCAAAGAGCACTTTAGTTTGGCCCCCCGAAACTACGTGAGCTACTTCAAGCCAGCCTATTTATAGGGCAAACCCGTCTCTGTGGCAAAAGAGTGGGAAGAGCTTCAAGTAGAGGTGACAGACCTAACGAACCTAGTTATAGCTGGTTGCCTGAGAGTTGAATAGGAGTTCAGCCTTTAGACTTCTCCCTTCACCACGGTCCCACCCCTACCGACACCCAAAGAAGACTAAAGAGTTAGTCGAAGGGGGTACAGCCCCTTCGAAACAAGACACAACTTTATTAGGCGGGTAAAGATCATAATAATTTAGGGCCAACCCGACGTGGGCTTAAAAGCAGCCACCCTATAATTAACGCGTTAAAGCCAAGGCCAATAACCAACCCCTTAAATTTAGATAACAAAATCTCACCCCCCTAAAGATTATCAGGCCGTCCCATGCAACCATGGGAGCGCACATGCTAACATGAGTAATAAGAGAGCCCAGACTCTCTCCTTGCACACGTGTACCTCGGAACGAACCACTCACCGAAATTTAACGGCCCCAAACATAGAGGGAAGTGAGCAAAAAATTACCACCTAGAAAACCCCCCAACTAGACAACCGTTAACCCCACACTGGTGTGCCCTCAAGGAAAGACTAAAAAAAGAAGAAGGAACTCGGCAAACACTATGAAGCCTCGCCTGTTTACCAAAAACATCGCCTCTTGCAAAAACCAAGAATAAGAGGTCCCGTCTGCCCTGTGACTATATGTTTAACGGCCGCGGTATTTTGACCGTGCGAAGGTAGCGCAATCACTTGTCTTTTAATTGTAGACCTGTATGAATGGCAAAACGAGGGCTTAACTGTCTCCTTTTTTAGGTCAATGAAATTGATCTCCCCGTGCAGAAGCGGGGATAAACCCATAAGACGAGAAGACCCTATGAAGCTTTAGACACCAAGACATATCATGTTAAACACCCCAAAATAAAGGAACTAAACTTAATGACCTATGTCCCTATGTCTTTGGTTGGGGCGACCACGGGGAAATAAAAAACCCCCACGTGGAATAGTAGCACGCACGCTACTTCAACCAAGAGCTACCGCTCTAATGACCAGAACTTCTGACCAACAAGATCCGGCAACGCCGATCAACGGACCGAGTTACTCTAGGGATAACAGCGCAATCCCCTTTTTAGAGGCCGCATCACCAAGGGGGTTTACGACCTCGATGTTGGATCAGGACATCCTGATGGTGCAGCCGCTATCAAGGGTTCGTTTGTTCAACGATTAAAGTCCTACGTGATCTGAGTTCAGACCGGAGTAATCCAGGTCAGTTTCTATCTATGATATGTTCTTTTCTAGTACGAGAGGACCGAAAAGAAGAGGCCCATATTTATAGCACGCCTCCCCCTCCTCTGATGAAAACAACTAAAAAAGGCAAAAGGGCATGCCTCCACGGCCGGAGATAACGGCAAAGTTGGGGTGGCAGAGCCCGGCTATCGCAAAAGACCTAAGCCCTTTTAACAGAGGTTCAAGTCCTCTTCCCAACTATGATCTCCGCCCTCATAACACACATTATTAATCCCCTAGCCCTTATTGTACCTGTTCTACTTGCCGTGGCCTTCCTTACTTTAATTGAGCGGAAAGTATTGGGCTACATACAACTACGAAAAGGGCCAAACATCGTAGGCCCTTACGGCCTGCTTCAGCCAATCGCAGACGGGGTTAAACTATTTATTAAAGAGCCAGTTCGACCCTCAACTTCCTCCCCAGTATTATTCCTGGTTGCCCCGATGTTAGCCCTGACTCTGGCCCTAACCCTGTGAGCCCCAATGCCCCTCCCCTACCCCCTTGCTGACCTAAATCTAGGTATTCTATTTGTCCTCGCCCTGTCAAGCCTGGCAGTTTATTCCATTCTTGGCTCAGGATGAGCATCAAACTCAAAATATGCCCTTATTGGGGCCCTACGGGCCGTGGCCCAAACCATCTCCTACGAGGTCAGCCTAGGCCTTATCCTTTTAAACATTATTCTCTTTTCGGGGGGATTCACCCTTCAAACCTTTAACATCGCCCAAGAAGCTATTTGACTAATTGTCCCAACCTGACCCCTAGCCGCAATATGGTACATCTCTACTCTGGCAGAAACCAACCGTGCCCCCTTTGATCTTACTGAAGGAGAATCAGAGCTTGTCTCAGGCTTCAACGTAGAGTACGCAGGAGGCCCCTTCGCCCTGTTTTTCCTCGCAGAATATGCCAACATTCTACTTATAAATACCCTGTCTGCTACACTTTTCCTAGGCGCCTCTCACCTGCCAACCCTCCCAGAGCTGACTGCCGCCAACCTAATGTTTAAAGCCGCCCTTCTATCAATAGTGTTTCTCTGGGTACGAGCCTCCTACCCCCGATTCCGCTATGATCAACTTATACACCTCATTTGAAAAAATTTCCTGCCCCTCACCCTGGCCCTGGTAATCTGACACCTCGCCCTCCCTATTGCCTTTGCAGGACTTCCCCCACAGCTATAGCGCTTGGAGCCGTGCCTGAAACCTAAGGGCCACTTTGATAGAGTGAAATATGGGGGTTAAAGTCCCCCCGTCTCCTTTAGAAAGAAGGGGCTTGAACCCTACCTAAAGAGATCAAAACTCTTTGTGCTTCCACTACACCACTTCCTAGTAAAATAAGCTAATTAAGCTTTTGGGCCCATACCCCAAGAATGTCGGGTGAAAACCTTCTTTTACTGATGAGCCCCTACATTTCAGCCACCCTCCTACTTACTCTTGGCCTAGGAACCACCCTTACATTTGCAAGCTCCCACTGACTCCTCGCATGAATGGGCCTAGAAATTAATACCCTAGCCATTATTCCCCTAATAACACAAAACCACCACCCCCGAGCAGTTGAAGCTACCACAAAATATTTCCTCACTCAAGCCACCGCCGCCGCCATGCTCCTATTTGCCAGCACAACCAATGCCTGGCTTACAGGACAATGAAACATTGACCAAATAACCCACCCCCTCCCCACAACCATAATTACTCTAGCCCTAGCATTGAAGATCGGACTAGCCCCCGTTCACGCCTGGCTTCCCGAAGTTCTGCAAGGACTAGACCTTACTACCGGGCTCATCCTATCCACCTGGCAAAAACTTGCCCCCTTTGCTCTTCTCCTACAAATCCACCCGACTAACTCTGCGATCCTAATTGCCCTAGGCATTACTTCAACCCTCATTGGCGGATGAGGGGGCTTAAACCAGACCCAGTTACGAAAAATCCTGGCCTATTCATCAATTGCTCACCTAGGCTGAATGATTCTTGTCCTCCAATTCTCCCCCCAACTAACCTTTCTTGCCCTTCTCACCTATCTAATCATGACATTCTCAACCTTCCTAGTATTTAAACTCAATAAAGCAACAAATATTAATTCTTTAGCCTCCTCCTGGGCCAAAGCCCCAGTACTCACCTCCCTCACCCCCCTCCTCCTACTTTCCCTCGGCGGACTCCCCCCACTTACAGGCTTTGCACCTAAATGACTTATTTTACAAGAACTATCCAAACAAGACCTCGCCCCCCTAGCGACCATTGCTGCCCTCTCCGCCCTTCTCAGCCTCTACTTCTACCTCCGCCTGTCTTACGCGATAGCCCTTACAATGTCCCCTAACAACCTAGCCGGCACTACCCCCTGACGACTACCTTCCCGTCAAACCACCCTCCCCCTGGCCATCTCTCTTTCCGCCTCCCTTACCCTTTTACCCCTCGCCCCCGCCGCAATAACAATCCTAGCACTGTAAGGGGCTTAGGATAACAAACCAGTCCAAGGGCCTTCAAAGCCCTATGCGGGAGTGAAAATCCCCCAGCCCCTGATAAGACTTACGGGACATTAACCCACAACTTCTGCATGCAAAGCAGACACTTTAATTAAGCTAAAGCCTTCCTAGATAGGCAGGCCTCGATCCTACAAACTTTTAGTTAACAGCTAAACGCCCAATCCAGCGAGCATCCATCTACTTCTCCCCGTATTTATAAAACGGGGATAAGCCCCGGCAGACTCTCATCTGCTTCTTTAAATTTGCAATTTAATATGTTAAACACCTCAAGGCTTGATAGGAAGAGGGCTCAAACCTCTGTATGTGGGTCTACAATCCACCGCTTACTCAGCCATCCTACCTGTGGCAATTACCCGTTGATTCTTCTCAACCAACCATAAAGACATCGGCACCCTATATCTAGTATTTGGTGCATGAGCTGGTATAGTGGGCACCGCGTTAAGCCTACTTATCCGGGCCGAGCTGAGCCAGCCAGGCTCCCTTCTCGGGGACGACCAAATCTATAACGTCATTGTTACGGCGCATGCGTTCGTAATAATCTTCTTCATGGTCATGCCTGTCATGATCGGAGGTTTTGGAAACTGACTAATCCCCCTAATGATTGGGGCCCCAGATATGGCCTTCCCTCGAATAAACAACATGAGCTTTTGACTTCTCCCCCCCTCCTTTCTCCTGCTATTAGCATCTTCTGGGGTTGAAGCCGGTGCCGGCACCGGATGAACCGTTTACCCCCCCCTGGCCAGTAACTTAGCCCACGCAGGGGCCTCCGTTGACCTAACCATTTTTTCTCTGCACTTGGCAGGGGTTTCCTCAATTCTTGGGGCCATTAACTTTATTACAACAATTATTAACATAAAACCCGCAGCCATCACGCAGTTCCAGACCCCCTTGTTTGTGTGGTCCGTTTTAATTACAGCTATTCTTCTTCTTCTGTCCCTGCCAGTTCTCGCAGCCGGCATTACAATACTCCTTACGGATCGGAACCTAAACACGACCTTCTTCGACCCCGCAGGAGGAGGAGACCCCATCTTATATCAACATTTATTCTGGTTTTTCGGGCACCCCGAAGTCTATATTTTAATTCTTCCAGGATTTGGGATGATCTCCCACATCGTGGCGTACTACGCCGGGAAAAAAGAGCCTTTTGGATACATGGGCATGGTCTGAGCTATGATGGCCATCGGCCTCCTCGGCTTCATCGTATGAGCCCACCACATGTTTACGGTGGGAATAGATGTAGATACACGAGCCTACTTCACATCCGCAACAATAATCATTGCAATTCCCACCGGGGTAAAAGTCTTTAGCTGACTTGCGACACTCCACGGCGGAGCCTTAAAATGAGAGGCCCCCCTCTTATGAGCTCTCGGGTTCATTTTCCTTTTTACCGTAGGAGGCCTTACAGGAATTATCCTGGCCAACTCGTCCTTAGACATTGTGCTTCATGATACATACTATGTGGTAGCCCATTTCCACTACGTCCTCTCTATGGGGGCCGTGTTCGCTATTATGGCCGCCTTTATGCACTGGTTTCCCCTATTCACAGGATACACCATGCATAACACGTGAACCAAAATTCACTTTACAGTTATATTCACCGGCGTAAATATTACATTCTTCCCTCAGCATTTCCTAGGCCTGGCAGGAATGCCCCGACGGTACTCAGATTACCCAGACGCCTACACCCTATGAAACACTGTTTCCTCTATTGGCTCCCTTATCTCCCTAGTAGCCGTAATTCTGTTCTTGTTTATTCTCTGGGAAGCATTTGCTGCTAAACGTGAAGTTTTATCAGTTGAATACGCTTCAACCAATGTAGAATGACTACATGGCTGCCCTCCCCCATACCACACATTTGAACAGCCAGCATTTGTTTTAGTCCAATCAAAGTGACGAGAAAGGAAGGAATTGAACCCCCATGTGCTGGTTTCAAGCCAACTGCATGACCACTCTGCCACTTTCTTATAAGACACTAGTAAAACTAGTTATTACCCTTCCTTGTCAAGGGAGTGTTGTAGGTTAAAGCCCTGCGTGTCTTGTTACACATTGGCCTACCCCGCACAACTAGGATTCCAAGATGCCGCTTCCCCTGTAATAGAGGAGCTCTTACACTTTCACGACCACGCCCTAATAATCGTGTTTCTCATTAGCGCCCTCGTACTTTACATTATTTTAAATATAATTACCGCCCGCGTCACTGACATGTATATTCTGGACTCTCAAGAGGTAGAAATTATCTGAACAGTCCTTCCAGCCCTAGTCCTTGTCTTAATCGCCCTCCCATCCCTACGCATTCTTTATCTTATGGATGAAATCAATGATCCTCACCTTACAATTAAGGCCCTTGGACATCAATGATACTGAACCTACGAGTATACCGATTATGAAGACCTAGAATTCGACTCCTACATAGTCCACACCGAGGACCTTCTCCCCGGACATTTCCGACTTCTTGAAACAGATTACCGTATGGTAGTCCCCGTTGAGTCCCCTATTCGAATGCTAATTTCAGCCGAAGACGTCCTTCACTCATGAGCCGTCCCATCGCTGGGTGTAAAAATAGATGCAGTTCCCGGCCGACTAAATCAAGCAACTTTTATTGCCTCCCGAATTGGGGTGTTCTATGGCCAATGCTCTGAAATCTGTGGGGCTAACCACAGCTTCATACCAATCGTCGTTGAAGCCACACCCTTAAATAACTTTGAAGACTGAACAGCTCTTATGCTCTCAAACGAATCGCTAAGAAGCTAAGACAGGTATAGCGTTAGCCTTTTAAGCTAAAGACCGGTGGCTCCTAACCACCCTTAGCGCGATGCCGCAACTTGACCGCTCACCTTGGTTTGCCATTCTTCTACTATCTTGACTAATCTTCTTAGTCGTAATCCCTGCCAAAGTTACCTCCCACTTCTTCCCAAACTCTCCCACTGTAAAAGACACAAAAACACGTAAAAACCTTCCCTGAACCTGACTATGACACTAAGCCTATTTGACCAATTTATGTCCCCCACATTCCTCTATGTGCCGCTACTGGCCCTCGCACTGTCTTTGCCCTGATTACTGTTCCCCACCCCCTCAAGTCGATGAGCTAACAACCGCCTTCTGACCCTACAAAACTGATTTTTAAACCGGTTCACACGGGAGCTCTTCCTCCCTCTAAACACCCCCGGACACAAGTGAGCCGCGATACTGACCTCTCTAATACTATTTCTTATCTCTTTAAACATGCTGGGGCTAATCCCCTACACCTTCACCCCTACAACACAACTATCGCTAAATATGGGCCTCGCCTTCCCCCTGTGGCTGGCAACAGTGATTATTGGTATGCGAAATCAACCTACCCAATCTCTAGGACACCTACTTCCAGAAGGAACCCCAACCCTCCTAATTCCGATTCTAATTATTATCGAAACAATTAGCCTTATTATCCGACCGCTTGCCCTGGGAGTACGACTTACAGCCAACTTAACAGCCGGGCATCTTCTGATTCAACTAATCGCAACCGGGGCCTTTGTTCTCCTCCCAATTATACCCTCTGTGGCCATCTTCTCAACAATCCTCCTCTTCCTTCTTACACTTCTGGAAGTGGCAGTAGCAATAATTCAGGCCTACGTATTTGTTCTTCTATTAAGCCTTTACCTACAAGAAAACGTCTAATGGCACACCAAGCACACGCATACCATATAGTTGACCCCAGCCCATGACCACTGACAGGCGCAATTGCCGCCCTCCTAATAACATCCGGGCTTGCTGTCTGATTCCACTTCAACTCTACAACCCTAATAAGTCTGGGGCTCGTCCTCCTCCTACTCACCATATATCAATGATGACGGGATATCGTCCGAGAGGGGACCTTTCAAGGGCACCACACGCCGCCCGTCCAAAAAGGCTTACGATACGGGATGGTCTTGTTTATTACCTCGGAAGTCTTCTTCTTTGTTGGGTTCTTTTGAGCCTTCTACCACTCTAGTCTCTCCCCCACCCCTGAGCTAGGAGGCTGCTGACCCCCCACAGGAATTACAACCCTTGACCCCTTTGAAGTCCCCCTCCTAAATACCGCAGTCCTCCTTGCCTCCGGAGTCACAGTAACCTGGGCCCACCATAGTATTATAGAGGGCAATCGAGTAGAAACAATTCAATCCCTTATCCTCACTATTCTTTTAGGGTTTTACTTCACCTTCCTACAAGGCATAGAATATTACGAAGCCCCATTTACAATTGCCGACGGGGTTTACGGCTCTACCTTCTTCGTAGCCACAGGGTTCCATGGCCTCCATGTTATTATTGGCTCAACCTTCCTCGCCGTCTGCCTGCTCCGTCAAATCCAGTACCACTTCACATCTAACCACCACTTTGGATTTGAGGCAGCCGCCTGATACTGACATTTTGTAGACGTCGTCTGACTATTCCTTTACGTCTCCATCTACTGATGAGGCTCTTAATCCTTTTAGTACAGTTAGTATGTTTGACTTCCAATCAAAAAGCCTTGGTTAAACCCCAAGAATGGATAATGGCCCTCATCACAACAATAGCACTAATTGCAACTGTCCTCTCCCTAGTCCTTGCAACCATCTCCTTCTGACTTCCCCAAATAACGCCTGACCACGAAAAACTCTCCCCCTACGAATGCGGATTTGACCCCCTAGGGTCAGCCCGCTTACCATTCTCGCTTCGCTTCTTCTTGGTAGCCATTTTGTTTCTTCTGTTTGACCTGGAGATTGCCCTACTTCTCCCCCTTCCCTGAGGGGATCAACTACCCTTCCCCCTAACTACGTTTCTTTGAGCCTCCCTTGTCCTGACTCTCCTCACACTGGGCCTCGTCTATGAGTGACTCCAAGGCGGCTTAGAATGAGCCGAATAGTTGATTAGTTTAAGAAAAATACTTGGTTTCGACCCAGGAGCTTGCAGTTAAAGTCTGCAATTACCTAATGACCCCTGTTCACTTTGCTTTTTCATCAACCTTCGTGCTAGGACTGGCAGGCCTAGCCTTTCACCGAACCCACCTCCTCTCAGCCCTTCTATGTCTAGAAGCCATAATACTCTCCCTATTTTTAGCTCTGTCAGTCTGAAGCCTCCAACTAGAATCAACTAACTCCTCTGCTGCCCCAATACTCCTGCTAGCTTTCTCAGCCTGCGAGGCAAGTGCAGGCCTGGCCCTTCTAGTCGCCACCGCGCGGACTCATGGCTCTGACCGCCTACAAAGCCTTAATTTATTACAATGCTAAAAATCCTTGTACCAACCCTCATGCTCATCCCAACAACCTGATTAGTCCAACCTAAGTGATTATGAACCACTGCCCTAGCCCACAGCCTCATTATTGCCCTAGCTAGCCTCACGTGACTAGAAAACCTGTCAGAGACCGGCTGAACCTCACTTAATTTGTATATGGCTACAGACCCCCTATCAACTCCCCTGCTCGTTCTTTCATGCTGGCTTCTCCCCCTAATAATTTTAGCCAGCCAAAACCACACAAGCTCAGAGCCAGTTAATCGACAACGAGTTTTCATCACGCTCTTAACGTCCCTCCAAATTTTTCTAATTATGGCCTTTGGAGCCACTGAGATCATCATATTTTACGTTATATTTGAAGCTACCCTGATTCCAACCCTTATCCTTATCACACGTTGGGGTAACCAAGCAGAACGCTTAAATGCCGGCACCTACTTTTTGTTTTATACCTTAGCAGGCTCCCTCCCCCTCCTAGTGGCCCTCCTCCTCTTACAAAATAGCACAGGCTCCCTATCACTACTTACCCTTCAATACAGCCCTCCCTTTCCCCTCGCCACCTACGCAGACAAGCTATGGTGAGTGGGCTGCCTATTAGCCTTTCTAGTTAAAATGCCCCTTTACGGAGTACACCTATGGCTCCCTAAAGCACACGTAGAAGCTCCAATCGCAGGCTCAATGGTACTTGCAGCAGTTCTACTAAAACTAGGGGGTTATGGGATGATACGAATAATAGTAATACTAGACCCTCTTACTAAAGACCTAAGCTACCCCTTTATTATCTTTGCCCTATGAGGAGTGGTCATAACAGGCTCAATTTGTCTTCGACAAACAGATCTTAAATCTCTAATCGCCTACTCCTCTGTTAGCCACATGGGCCTAGTTGCTGGAGGGATCCTCATCCAAACACCCTGAGGGTTCACAGGAGCCCTAATTCTCATAATTGCCCACGGCCTGACATCCTCCGCCCTCTTTTGCCTAGCAAACACCAACTACGAACGCACCCATAGCCGAACTATAGTCCTTGCCCGAGGCCTACAAATAGTACTCCCCCTAATAACAGCTTGATGGTTTATTGCCAGCCTTGCTAATCTGGCACTCCCCCCTCTCCCTAACCTCATAGGAGAACTCATGATCCTTACCTCTCTCTTTAACTGGTCCCCATGAACCCTTGTTCTGACCGGGGTCGGCACCCTAATTACAGCCAGCTATTCTCTTTATATGTTCCTCATAACCCAGCGCGGCCCCCTTCCTGAGCACATCCTAGCCCTTGACCCCTCCCACTCCCGGGAACACCTTATTATAACCCTCCACTTACTTCCCCTTCTCCTCCTCATCTTAAAGCCTGAACTTATTTGAGGCTGAACCGCATGTAGATATAGTTTAATTAAAACGTCAGGATGTGGACCTAACAAAGGGAGTTAAAGTCTCCCTATCTGCCCGAGAGAGGCCCTGAAGCAAGGAAAACTGCTAATTTTCCCCGCCTTGGTTAAATCCCATGGCTCCCTCGCCTCGCTAGTAAAGGATAACAGCGGATCCGCTGGTCTTAGGCACCAGAAACTCTTGGTGCAAATCCAAGTATTAGCTATGCCCTCTACTCCCCTGGTTATATCAACAAGCTTAATTATTACTCTTCTGCTACTACTGCTCCCAGTTTTTTCTACCCTCTCCCCTCACCCTCTCCCCCCTACCTGAGCAACCGCCCAAGTTAAAACCGCAGTCAAACTTGCATTCTTCATTAGCCTCCTCCCACTCTTCTTGTTCCTAAATGAAGGGGCTGAAGCCATCATCTACACTTGATCCTGAATAAACACCCACACCTTCGACATCAGTATTAGCCTTAAATTTGACCACTACTCCATTATCTTTACCCCCATTGCACTATATGTCACATGGTCTATCCTAGAGTTTGCATCATGGTACATGCATGCTGACCCCAACATAAACCGATTCTTTAAGTACCTACTAATTTTCCTAATTGCAATAGTTACCCTAGTTACAGCAAACAACATATTTCAACTTTTTATTGGATGAGAAGGAGTAGGCATTATATCCTTCTTACTAATCGGCTGATGACACGCCCGAGCAGACGCCAACACCGCTGCCCTCCAAGCAGTTATTTATAACCGAGTTGGAGATATTGGGCTAATCCTTGCCATGGCATGAATAGCAACCAACTTTAACTCCTGAGAAATACAACAAATATTTGTTGCCGCAAAAGACTTCGACCTTACATTACCCCTCCTTGGATTAATCCTTGCTGCCACAGGAAAGTCAGCACAATTTGGCCTTCACCCCTGACTACCTTCCGCAATAGAAGGCCCTACACCGGTCTCTGCTCTACTGCACTCCAGCACCATAGTTGTTGCTGGCATCTTCTTACTAATCCGAATAAGCCCCCTCATAGAGAACAACCAGACGGCTCTCACCCTATGTCTATGTCTAGGGGCCCTAACCACCCTTTTTACCGCCACCTGTGCGCTTACCCAAAACGACGTAAAAAAAATCGTTGCATTCTCCACATCAAGCCAACTTGGGCTCATGATAGTTACAATTGGGCTAAACCAGCCCCAACTTGCCTTCTTACATATCTGCACCCACGCCTTCTTTAAAGCAATACTTTTCCTCTGCTCCGGGGCAATCATCCACAGCCTCAACGATGAGCAGGACATCCGCAAAATGGGGGGAATACATCACCTCACGCCCTTTACCTCCTCCTGCTTCACCCTTGGAAGCCTGGCCCTGACCGGCACCCCTTTCTTAGCCGGCTTCTTCTCAAAAGATGCCATCATTGAAGCCCTTACCACATCGCAAATCAACGCCTGGGCCCTTACCCTCACTCTTCTTGCTACATCCTTCACCGCCGTATACAGCCTACGAATCGTATTCTTTGTATCTATGGGCTACCCCCGATTTAATGCCCTACCCCCTATTAATGAAAACAGCTCATCCCTCCTAAACCCGATTAAACGACTAGCCTGGGGCAGCATCATCGCTGGCCTCCTCCTCACAACAAACTTCCTACCCCTTAAAACACCTGTAATAACTATACCCCCCCTACTTAAACTAGCCGCCCTCACTGTAACAGTCTTAGGCCTTGTAATTGCCCTAGAGCTAGCCTCCTTAACAAGCAAACAATTTAAATACACCCCCACCCTTGCCCCCCACCATTTTTCTAATATGCTGGGGTTCTTCCCAGCCACTATGCACCGACTTCCCCCTAAAATTGGCCTAACCTTAGGACAAGCTATTGCAAGCCAGCTAGTTGACCAAACCTGGCTCGAAAAAACGGGCCCTAAAGCCTTAGTGACCTCTAACATCCCCCTGATTACAACAACAAGTAACACCCAGCGAGGACTCATCAAGACTTACCTAACGCTATTTCTTCTAACCCTTACCCTGGCTACACTCCTGACACTTTATTAAACCGCCCGCACTGTACCCCGCCCCAGCCCACGGACTACCTCTAACACCACAATAAGTGTAAGAAGTAAAACCCCTACACTCACCCCTAACAGCCCTCCACCAAGCGAATATACTAAACCGACTCCCCCTGTATCTGCTCGGAAGACCGAAAACTCGGCCGTGTCATCCGCAGGGACTCAAGAAGACTCGTATCAGCCCCCTGAAAAATATACTCCTCCTGCAACAACCCCCAGTACATAAATTACTGCATATAGCACAATGCCTGGACTTCCTAAACCTTCAGGGTATGGTTCAGCAGCCAAGGCTGCTGAATAAGCAAACACAACCAACATTCCCCCTATATAAATTAAAAATAGAATTAAAGATAAAAAAGATCCACCATACCCCACCAAAACTCCGCAGCCCATGCCCGCCACAACCACTAACCCTAAAGCAGCAAAATAAGGAGACGGGTTAGAAGCAACAGCAACTAGCCCAATGATCAAACCTACTAAAAATAAAAAAATAACGAAAGACATAAATTCCCCCTAGGATTTTAACCAAGGATGATGGCTTGAAAAACCACTGTTATCATTTAACTAGGAGAACCCTAATGGCCCCCATCCGAAAAAATCACGCACTTCTAAAAATCGCTAATGACTCCTTAGTTGACCTCCCCACCCCCGCCAACATTTCAGTATGATGAAACTTTGGCTCCCTCTTAGGGGTCTGTTTGATTACACAAATCCTCACAGGCCTATTTCTTGCCATGCACTACACACCCGACGTTGAGTCCGCCTTCAACTCAGTTGCCCATATCTGCCGGGACGTAAATTTCGGCTGACTAATCCGAAACTTCCATGCAAACGGTGCCTCCTTCTTCTTCTTCTGCCTGTATTTCCACATTGGCCGAGGGCTTTACTACGGCTCCTATTTAAATAAAGAAACATGAAACATTGGCGTTGTCCTCCTTCTGCTTGTGATAATAACTGCATTCGTTGGTTATGTCCTCCCCTGAGGTCAAATATCATTCTGAGGGGCCACTGTCATTACTAACCTGCTTTCCGCCGTGCCCTATGTAGGCACCATACTAGTTGAATGAATCTGAGGCGGATTCTCAGTAGACAACGCCACCCTCACCCGGTTCTTCACCTTCCATTTCCTATTTCCATTTGTCATCGTAGCGGTAACAATTCTTCACCTCCTCTTTCTCCACGAAACCGGGTCCAACAACCCAGTGGGGTTAAACTCAAATACAGACAAAATCTCTTTCCATCCCTACTTCTCCTATAAAGACCTACTAGGCTTTGCAGTTATGCTAGTCTTACTAGCTACCATTGCACTGTTCTCCCCCAACCTGCTCGGCGACCCAGACAACTTTACCCCTGCTAACCCCATGGTCACGCCCCCTCACATTAAGCCCGAATGATACTTTTTATTTGCATACGCCATTCTACGGTCAATCCCCAACAAATTAGGCGGGGTTATTGCCCTCCTGGCCTCCATCCTGATCTTAATAACTGTGCCTCTTCTCCATACCTCTAAACAACGAGGCCTAACATTCCGGCCTGCCTCGCAGCTTCTATTCTGAACCCTAATTGCAAATGTTATTATTCTCACATGAATCGGGGGTATACCTGCCGAACAACCCTTCATCATTATCGGCCAGCTAGCTTCCTTCCTCTACTTTTCCCTATTCCTTCTGCTATTCCCCCTGGCGGCCTGAGGAGAAAACAAAACACTCGGCTGATCTTGCAACTGTAGCTCAGCGCCCCAGAGCCCCGGTCTTGTAAACCGACCGCCGGGGGTTAAAATCCCCCCACTTGCTCAAAGAAAAGAGACTTCCACTCCTACCCCTAACTCCCAAAGCTAGAATTCTAAACTAAACTATTCTTTGCACATATTAAAAACATGTGTTTTTAATACTTTTATGTAATTACACCATATATTTATGTTAAACATACTATTAGAGTACTCAGGGACATATATGTATAATCACCATATCTAGTGTTTAACCATTCATAGGTAACCATCCCACTAAGATATACATAAACCAACATACTAAGACGTCCATCAATTGGGGTGAAGATGGCTAGAAACTTAAGACCTAACATAACGATTCACCAGTGAATATATACCAGGACTCAAAATCCTATAGAGCTCCCTTACTTAATGTAGTAAAATACTTGCATCCAGCTCATTCCTTAATGCCCACGGTTATTGAAGGTGAGGGACAACAATAGTGGGGGTTTCTATCAGTGAATTATTCCTGGCATTTGGTTCCTATTTCAGGGCCATTACTTGATATTATCCCTCATTCTTACCTTGACGCTTGCATAAGTTAATGGTGGAGTCCATACGACTCGTTACCCACCAAGCCGAGCGTTCACTCCATCGTGCATAGGGTTCCTTTTTTTGTCTTCCTTTCACTTTGCATTTCAGAGTGCACACGGGAATAGTATTTAAGGGTGTACATTTCTATGCTCGCCCGTACATAGTATCCATGTTGGAAAGACTTTTGATTAAGAATTGCATATTAGGATATCAAGTACATAGGGGATTTTTCAACCGAAGAATTCCTAAGATATTTCCCCGGGGTTTATTAACGTTAAACCCCCCCTACCCCCCCTTACAGCCCAGAGTTCTCTATTATCCTGTAAACCCCCCGGAAACAGGGCAAACCCCGGACTGTAGCGCTTTATGTCCAAAAATGTGTTTTTACATTAATATCAATTTT